ATCTCCCTGTCGAATGGCCTGTTCTCCCCGGTCGGAATAGGGGGTTCAATTCCTTCCCTTAGAACCGTACTTGAGAGTTTACTACCTCATACGGCTCAGCATTCAATTCTTGTGGTGTCCCATTTTTTTAATCTACTCTAGATAATCTAATATCTAATTGAATAATGAGATTTTTCATAGATCTATCCAATTTTTTCTCGGGTTAACCAAAAGAGGTTAATTACATGAGTTTCAAACTTTCATTTTGATTCAAAATCCGTTTTTTTAGTTTTATCTTTTCTCCCACCTTCAGAAGAATAAAGCATAAGCATTTCCACTCTCGCTAGAATTTTCTGAAAGTTAACTATCTCGGTTTCATAGAAAAATTTATATAGAATTTTCGAAAAAGACTTTTCTTTATTATGAAGAAAAGTCTTACTATCTTTGGGATCTGCTGCTACACCGCTGCTCAATCCTTTAGGGGATCGCCTTTATTACATAAGTCGATTCCTACCTTTTATCTTATATCATCACAAAAGTAAGTAAGCAGTTCTTATTGTATCGGCCCAAAACCTCACTAATTGATCTTTACGGTGCTTTCTCTATCAATTAGATCCTTTATCCATAGAATAAAGTATCTAGGCATATCCATTTCTTCATATTTCGACTTCTATGAAGTTCCTTTTTTCTTTGCTACAGCTGATAAAAATCGTTTTTTTTTACGATGCATATGTATCAATTTTTTTCTCGGCATTTTTTCTAGTATTTGCTAGTGGATTCGCTCTTTTCTCTTCCCCCGTTTCTTTCTATAGTGGAGATAGTCGCACGTAATGACAGATCACAGCCATATTATTAAAAGCTTGGGGTAAGAACGGGTTTCGTTCTAGTGCCCGAAAATAATATTCCAAAGCTTTCGTGTGTTCTCCATTACTTGTGTGGATAAGGCCTATGTTATAGAGTATATAGCTTCGATCATAAGGATCAATTTCTAGTCGCATAGCTTCATAATAATTCTGTAAAGCTTCCGCATAATTTCCTTCTGACTGAGCCGACATCCGTTACGGTCGTCTTCGATTCAAAGAATCTCCGTTTCAGAACCGTACGTGAGATTTTCACCTCATACGGCTCCTCCCTTATGTGCATAATGAGAATAATACATGGAATCAAAAAAGATTGAAATATTCGCATTATTGACTGAGCGGGGCTAGTGTTTTTACAAGAAATCTCTAGCCAACCTTCCCGCAAAAGATCTTTTCTTAACATCAAACGTGTTGATACTAGATAAAAAAAAGGTAACTTCAACAATTTCTTTGTCCCTCACGCCCCTTAATTTCGAGGAATTCGTCACTTCAACAGTCTTCGATGGTTATACGTGTATCCAAAATACGAACGAGATGGATGTTTGTTGGCCCAACCATTCTTCTGAGTTCCGATCTTGATAAGGAAAGGGTATCAAATTTCTAACAAAGTTTTCGTGTTGTTGATTCCTAGGCGTAGTGCTTCTTCCTCTATGCCACCTATTGGTACTCATGGAGCGGGGTTGACCTGCAATACATAAATAACCCACATAGGTGTAACCTTTCGCTCAATACTAGAATCGCCAATTGAAGCATCTGAGGCTGCATTAATCGTGGATACACGACAGAGGGAGTTGTTTTTTTACAAACTTCACCCCCAAAAAGCGTAAATTTTTTTTTTACTTTTTTCTTTATTTTCTATCCCGAATCACGTGTCTTTCTTCTAAGGATCAAACAAATAAGAATAATCAAATCGCACCATCTCTGTAATAGGTAAATGCCTCTTTTTCCCCTGAAGTTGTCGGAATTATTCGTAATAAGATATTGGCTACAATTGAAAAGGTCTTATCAATAAAATTTCCATTTATCCTTGATCTAGGCATAGATAGCAATCCATTCTATAATTCTTTTCATTACCTCTCGTGAGAAAATGATCCCACAAACAAAGGAATTGCACAGTACGAAATAACATAAAAACAGACTCATTAAAAAAAAATAGGATCGTTTACTCAAATTCTTTCTTTTTGCCAGGCATGAATAATAAGAAATATTTGAATCCGATTCGATTTCATCCAAATGGAGTAGTATAAGAATGAAGGGAACTATTCCGATTCCATCAAAATGGAAGAATCAAAGCATTTTTCCTAGAGATTAAGATAATTCAAGAATTTTGGATTGACTAAGGAAAAAGAATCGAATAATCATTTGATGATGAAAATAGAATAACGGCCTATTTTGTGTTGTGTGCACACCGGGTATACACTATCCAATCAAATATAAAAATCCCCGTGGGTGGTTTATGAATTTTCAATCAATCTCCAAGGTAAGGGGTTAAGAGATCTAAAACTGGAAAATAATTTTCGAATTCCAGTTTTATGGAATCCGGAAATAGACTGATAGTTTCAACAGAAGCATGATCTAAAGGTATCCATTAACCATAGTCTAAAAAAAATAGATAGACGGATCGTTTGATTCATTTCAATTCATTGATGGAATCGTTTCAA